AAAATCGATTAGACTAAAAGAAATTAGTAAAGAAATACCCCGATGGTCATATAAATTAATTACCGATTTAGAACAACAATCAGGAGAATATCAAGAAAACGTACCAATAGATCATCAAATTCGTTCAAGAAAAGGCAAACGTGTAGTAATTTTTACCGCTAACAGGGAGAATAGTGATTCTAATATTACGGATACTAATATGCCCGATGAAATCGACGAAGTGGCTTTGATACGTTATTCACAACAATCAGACTTTCGGCGGGATATAATCAAAGGTTCTATGCGAGCTCAAAGACGTAAAATAGTTATTTCAGAATTGTTTCAAGCAAATGTGCATTCCCTCCTTTTTTTTGAAAGACTACAAAAATTCCCTCTTTTTTCTTTTGATATCTCCGGATTTATTAAACTTTTTTTTCGAAATTGTGTGGGTAAGGGAGAAGCATTCAAAAGGATAGAGTATACAAAAGAACAAACAAAAAGAGAAGAAAAAAAAGAAAAGAACAAAAGAAAGGAAAAAGTTCGAATAGAGATAGCAGAGGCCTGGGATAGCATTCCACTTGCGCAAGTAATAAGAAGTTGTATGTTACTAACTCAATCCATTTTTAGAAAAAGTATTCTATTACCTTTATTAATAATTACAAAAAATATTGGCCGTATACTCCTATTCGAACTTCCTGAATGGGCTGAGGATTTTCAGGAATGGAATAGAGAGGTACATCTTAAATGTACCTATAATGGGGTTCCATTATCCGAAACAGAATTTCCAAAAAATTGGTTGACAGATGGTATTCAGATAAAAATATTGTTTCCGTTCTGTCTGAAACCTTGGCGTAAATCCAAACTACGATCCTCTCAGAAAGATCTAATGAAAAAGAAAAAAGAAAAAGATGATTTTTGTTTTTTAACGATTTGGGGAATGGAAGCAGAACTTCCTTTTGGTCCGCCCCGAAAACGTCCTTCTTTTTTTAAACCCATTTTTAAGGAATTCAAAAAACAAATTGCAAAATTAAAAAAGAAGTATTTTCGAGTTCTAACAGTTTTCAAAGAAAAAACCCAATTACTTCGAAAGGTTTCAAAAGAAATCAAAAAATGGGTTATCGGAGGTATTTTTTTTATAAAAAAAATAATAAAAGAACTTTCAAAAGTAAATCCAATTCTATTGTTTAGATTAAGAGAAGTATATAAATCGAACGAACTTAAAGAAGAAAAAGATTCCATGATAAGCAATGAGATAATTCACGAATCATTTAGTCAAATTGCATCTCCGAGTTGGCCAAATTCTCCATTGACAGAAAAAAAAACGAAAGATGTCACTGATAGAATAAGTACAATCCGAAATCAACTAGAAAAAATCTCAAAAGAGAAAAAAAAAGTAACTCCAAGAATCAAAAATTTTAGTCCTAACAAAACAAATTATAATGCTAAAAGATTTGAAAAATGGCAAATATTAAAAAGAAGAAATGCTCGATTAATCTGTAAATTACCCCCCCTTTTAATAATTTTCATTGAAAAAATCTATACAGATATATTTGTATCTATCATTAATATTCCCAGAATAAATACAGAATTTTTTCTTAAATTAACAAATCAATTTATTGATAAATTGATTTACAATAATGAAAGAAAACAAGCAACAATTACTACAAAAAAGAAAACTACAATTTCGTTTATTTCGGCTATAAAAAAGCCACTTGATAAGATTAGAAATATTAAAGAAAATTCACGTATTTTTTATGACTTATCCTACATGTCACAAGCATATGTATTTTACAAATTATCACAAATAAAAATCAGTAACTCGATAAAATCTGTTGTTCAATATCAAAATCAAAGAATACCCCCTTTTCTTAAGTCTAAAATAAAGGATTCTTTTGAAAGACAAGGAATGGATCATTCGAAATTAGCAAATAATAAACTTCCGCCTTATGAAACGAATAAATGGCAAAACTGGTTAAAAGGGCATTTTCAATACCATTTATCTCAGATCAGATGGTCTAAATTAATACCAGAAAAATGGCGAAATAGAGTTCGCCGGCGTTGTATAGCCAAAAAGGCAAATTTTAGCAAGCAGCATTCATCTGAAAAAGACCTGTTAGTTGGTTCCAAAAAAAAGTCTGAAGTATATTTATTATCTACTGAAAAAGATAATTTTCGAAAATACTATAGATATAATCTTTTATCATATAAATTTATTAATTATGCAAATAAACCGGAATGCTTTTTTTATAGACCTCCCTTTCAAGGAAATAAGAAGCAAGAAATTTCTTATACTTATAACAGGTCTAAAACAAACCTTTTTGATATACGTAGGAACATCCCTATTCCAAATGATCTAGGGCAGGTTGATATTCCATATATGGAAAAACCAGCTGATAGAAAATATTTTGCTTGGAAAATTTTCAATTTTTATCTTAGACAAAAAGTCGATATTGAGGCCTGGATCCTAATTGATACCAATAGGTATCAAAATGCGGACATTCGTACTAACAACTCTCAAATAATTTCTAAAAAAAAGATTTTATATCTTATGATTCCAGAAACCAATTCACAAAATTCCCACAAAGGGTTTTTTGATTGGATGGGAATGAATCAAAAAAGGCTAAAGCGTCCTATATCAAATCTGGAGTTTTGGCTCTTCCCAGAATTTGTGTTACTTTATAAGGCATATAAAATGAAACCTTGGTTTATACCAAGCAAATTACTTCTTTTAAATTTAAATAGTAGTAAAAATATAAATATCAATGAAAAGAAAAAGATAAATTTGTTGATAGCATCGAATAAAAAGCATCGAAATGAAGAAGAAGCCATAAGCCGAGGAGATCTCGGATCTGTTTTCTCACAACAAAAAGATATTGAAGAAGATTATGCAAGCTCGGACATGAAAAAGGGGAAAAAGAAAAAACAATACAAAAGCAATACAGAAGCAGAACTAGATTTCTTCCTGAAACATTATTTACTTTTTCAATTGAGATGGGACGCAACTTTGAATCAAAGAATGATCAATAATATCAAGATCTATTGTCTCCTGCTTAGACTGATAGATCCAAGAAAAATTACTATATCCTCCATTCAAAAGAGAGAAATGAGTTTGGATATAATGTTGATTCAAAAGAATTTGACTCTCTCAGAGTTGATGAAGAAAGGAGTATTGATTGTACAACCACTTCGTCTGTCTGGCAAAAAAGACGGACAATTTATTATGTACCAAACCATAGGTATTTCGTTGCTTCATAAGAGTAAGCATCAAATTAATCAAAAATATCAAGAGCAAAGATATGTTTCTAAGAAAAATTTTGATGAAACTATTTTACCACATCAAAGAATAATCGAAAATAGAGACAAAAAGCATTTTTATTTACTTGTTCCGGAAAATATTTTATCGTTTAAACGTCGTCGAAAAGTGAGAATTCTAATTTGTTTCAATTCAAAGAATATAAATTCTATAGATAGAAATCTAGTATTTTGGAATGAAAAGAACGTAACAAACAGCATCCAAGTTTCACATGACAATATTAATAGAGAGAAAAATAAATTAATGAAATTAAAGCTCTTTCTTTGGCCTAATTATCGATTAGAAGATTTAGCTTGTATGAATCGTTATTGGTTTGATACCAATAATGGAAGTCGTTTCAGTATGTTAAGAATACATCTGTATCCGCGATTGAAATTCTGTGAATAATACACTTTTTCTATATATCCTAGATCCTATTTCTATATACCCTAGAATATAAAATAGAATTTCTAGGATATATGTAAAATAAACAAATAGACAGATCATGCGCTTTTCTTATCTCACATCTCATTCGAGTAGCCAATATGAAATGACTTTGAATAATATCTCAATTAGATCTCGAAATGAATTAACAGAAACTTCTGAATTTTAGGTCTAAATTTTTCGATGCGAAAATGTACCAATCGTTTTCTATTCCTATCTAAATAGAATTTCAAATTTGATTGATTGGTCTGAATTCAGAAAATTAGGATTTATTTGCATTAAATTATTGTATATACCACATAAAAACTAATAGCATTATTATTACTGATCGGTAAAATCCATATCTGTACAAGTAAAAAGGAGCATTTTTTTATGGTAAAAAATTCAGTAATTTCGATTATTTCTCAAAAAGAAAACGAAGAAAATAAAGGGTCTGTTGAATTTCAAGTATTCAGTTTCACCACGAAGATAAGGAGACTTACTTCACACTTGGAATTGCACAAAAAAGACTTTTCATCTCAGAGAGGTTTGCGCAAAATTTTGGGAAAACGTCAACGACTACTAGCCTATTTGGCAAAAAGAAGTAGAGGACGCTATAAAGAATTAATTGATGAGTTGGATATTCGAGAAATAAAAACGCGTTAATTTGAAGCACGATACCATTTGATGAGTTTAGTCATTTAAATTTGAATGAACTTCTTTTTACTTTCAGAAATGCATGGAAGACTGACTCGGGAAAAACTTATGATTACACCAATTACAAGAAATGACCTTATGATAGTGAATATGGGGCCTCACCACCCATCAATGCATGGTGTTCTTCGACTGATCGTTACTCTCGATGGTGAAGATGTTATTGACTGTGAACCTATATTAGGTTATTTACATAGAGGAATGGAGAAAATTGCGGAAAATCGAACAATTATACAATATTTGCCTTATGTAACACGTTGGGATTATTTAGCTACCATGTTTACAGAAGCAATAACTGTAAATGGGCCTGAACAGCTAGGCAATATTCAAGTACCTAAAAGGGCTAGCTATATTAGAGCTATTATGCTGGAGTTGAGTCGTATCGCTTCCCATTTGTTATGGCTTGGCCCTTTTATGGCAGATATTGGTGCACAGACCCCCTTTTTCTATATTTTTCGAGAACGAGAATTGATATATGACCTATTCGAGGCTGCTACCGGTATGCGCATGATGCATAATTATTTTCGTATCGGAGGGGTCGCTGCTGATCTACCTTATGGATGGGTAGATAAATGTTTGGATTTTTGCGATTATTTTTTAACTGGGGTTGCTGAATATCAAAAGCTTATTACCCGAAATCCTATTTTTTTAGAACGAGTGGAAGGCGTAGGTATTATTGGCGGAGAAGAAGCACTAAATTGGGGTTTATCGGGGCCAATGCTACGAGCTTCCGGAATACAATGGGATCTTCGTAAAGTTGATCGTTATGAGTGTTACGACGAATTTGATTGGGAGATTCAATGGCAAAAAGAAGGGGATTCATTAGCTCGTTATTTAGTACGAATTAGTGAAATGACAGAATCCATAAAAATAATCCAACAAGCCTTGGAAGGAATTCCAGGGGGGCCGTATGAGAATTTAGAAAGCCGGCGCTTTGATAGAATAAAAGACCCTGAGTGGAATGATTTTGAATATCGATTTATTAGTAAAAAGCCTTCTCCCACTTTTGAATTGTCCAAGCAAGAACTTTATGTAAGAGTCGAAGCACCAAAAGGAGAATTGGGAATTTTTCTGATCGGAGATCAGAGTGTTTTTCCTTGGCGATGGAAAATCCGACCGCCGGGGTTTATCAACTTGCAAATTCTTCCGCAGTTAGTTAAAAGAATGAAATTGGCTGATATTATGACGATACTAGGTAGTATAGATATCATTATGGGAGAAGTTGATCGTTGAAATGATAATTGATATAATAGAAATAGAAGCTATCCATTCTTTTTCCAGATTGGAATCCTTAAAAGAATTTTATGGAATCATAGGGCTGCTTGTCCCTATTTTCATTCTTGTATTAGGAATCACACTGGGTGTTCTAGTAATTGTTTGGTTAGAAAGAGAAATATCCGCCGGGATACAGCAACGTATTGGACCCGAATACGCGGGGCCTTTGGGAATTCTTCAAGCTTTAGCCGATGGTACAAAACTACTTTTCAAAGAAAATATTTTTCCATCTAGAGTAGATACTCGTTTATTCAGTATTGGTCCATCCATAGCAGTCATATCCATTTTACTAAGTTATTCAATAATTCCCTTTAGTTGTCGCTTTATTCTAGCTGATCTTAGTATTGGTGTTTTTTTATGGATCGCCATTTCAAGTCTTGCTCCCGTTGGATTGCTTATGTCAGGATATGGATCAAATAATAAATATTCCTTTTTAGGTGGATTAAGGGCTGCTGCTCAATCAATTAGTTATGAAATACCATTAACTCTATGTGTATTATCAATATCTCTACGTGTGATTCGGTGAGACATAAAAATCCCCCCATTTCTTTTCTTTCTAACAAGAAAGTCAAATGATTTGAATATCGATTTTTTTATTCATCATTGAGTTGATGAATTAAACCAGATAGTTCTATGAGTGAAATAAAACGGCTTACAAACTTGCTGTTAAAAGAATGAAATCTCATTTCCTACGTACAAGAATAAGAATTAAGTGAAAGTAAACATAAGCAGTAAAGGCTGTTTACCCCAAGATTGGCTGATTAGTCATCATGACTTGAAGCGGGTTTAAAAGATCAATTGTATGGGTTTTTTCTATACTATTACCATAGCATAGATGTATTATCCTAATGAAAGATTAAAAAAACGAGTGGATGGTTAGGAAGACCAAGATACACAAAGGATTAGTAATGGAGATTTTGAAAATTATCCAATAGGATATTTTTGTTATAGAAAAATAATTCGAATTGGGGCTTTAAGTTGGTAGAAATTCTTAAGAAGTACTCCCCACGATTTCGACCCAGAGTATGTTCCTGTCCACAGATTAAGTAAATAACTATCAAAACGAAGAAATCTTTTACTTTTGATTTTGATAATGCGAATAATACCGCTTTTCTGAGAAAGGAGAATAGGAACGAAATCCAATTCTTGTTATGCAATGCCTAAATTCTTTTTCGTAATCGAAAACGAGAAGTTGAAATATCTATGGGATATTCCTCTAAAAAGTATTTTTTCTCATTCAAGGATAAGTTTTTAATCAAAAAAGAAAAATGAAAATTCTTAAAATATGAGATCAATTCAGAAGCACTTTTTTATTATAATTATAAATAAAGCAGACAGAATTCCATTAGTCTAATTCTAGGCCTTAAGATAAGAGTTTTATTCTCTATCGATTCTACCATCAAGATAAATTTTAAAGGTTCTTAGATTGATTTGTGACCTATGAGGAGCCGTATGAGGTGAAAATCTCATGTACGGTTCTGTAATAGCGATGAAAGCAGTGATGTTATTGTCGACTATGATTATCTAACAGTTTAAGTACAGTTGATATAGTTGAAACACAATCCAAATATGGTTTTTGGGGATGGAATTTGTGGCGTCAACCTATAGGGTTTATCATTTTTCTAATTTCTTCTCTAGCCGAGTGTGAGAGATTACCTTTTGATTTACCAGAAGCAGAAGAAGAATTAGTAGCTGGTTATCAAACCGAATATTCAGGTATAAAATTTGGCTTATTTTATGTTGCTTCGTATCTAAATCTACTAATTTCTTCCTTATTTGTAACAGTTCTTTACTTGGGGGGGTGGAATCTTTCTATTCCAAACCTATTTGTTCTTGAGTTATTTGACATAACTCAAAGAGGGAAGGTTTTTGGAACAATAATCGGTATCTTTATTACATTGGCTAAAACTTATTTGTTCTTATTCATTTCTATTGCAACAAGATGGACTTTACCAAGACTGAGAATGGACCAACTATTAAATCTTGGATGGAAATTTCTTTTACCTATTTCTTTGGGTAATCTATTATTAACGACTTCGTTCCAACTTCTTTCACTGTAAAGGAATAGAATATTCTATTCTTCATAACTTGTCTCAAACAAGAGAAAGAAATGAGTAAATTTATTTATAGATATTCCGACATGTTCCCTATGCTAACTCGGTTCTTGAACTCTGGTCAACAAACAATACGAGCTGCCAGGTACATTGGTCAAGGTTTCGTGATTACCTTGTCTCATGCAAATCGTTTACCTGTAACTATTCAATACCCCTACGAAAAATTGATTACATCAGAACGTTTCCGAGGCCGAATCCACTTTGAATTTGATAAATGCATTGCTTGTGAAGTATGTGTTCGTGTATGTCCTATAGATTTACCCGTTGTAGATTGGAAATTGCAAATGGATATTCGAAAAAAACGATTACTTAATTACAGTATTGATTTTGGAATTTGTATATTTTGTGGTAATTGTGTTGAGTATTGTCCAACAAATTGTTTATCAATGTCCGAAGAATATGAGCTTTCTACTTATAATCGTCATGAATTGAATTATAATCAAATTGCTTTAGGTCGGTTACCGGTCTCAATAATTGAAGATTACACAATTCGAACAATTTCTTCGAATTTACCTCAACTCAACAATGTATAAAACTCGATTTACAAAACATTTATAAATTCAAAAAAAAAAAAAAGCTTTTGAAATTTTTTGGAATTAAAGGAATCAGGTTTTTGCTTGGTGAATAAAAAAGAACGGTTAGTTGGTGAGGGTCGGGGCTTGATTTTGATTTAAAATGACTTTCTATTCGAATAATGTAATGATTTAATAATATAAAATAGAAAGATAAAGTTTTAACCTTTGCTTTCGAAACGAAAAAAAGCAGTCCTGTATTTACATCAATCCAAATCATCCCAATTCATTCAAATTCAATTAAATTAATATGTATATGTTAAAATAACAAAAAAAAGGATAACTTCTTTTTTCCTGGTCAGGTCAACAAAGACATGAAATATTTCGATTTTTTGATAAAATCAAATGGATTTACCCGGACCAATACACGATTTTCTTTTAGTCTTTCTAGGATCGGGTCTTATATTAGGAAGTCTGGCAGTAGTATTACTTCCGAATCCAATTTATTCGGCCTTTTCGTTGGGATTGGTTCTTTTTTGTATATCCTTATTCTATATTCTATCGAACTCATATTTTGTAGCTGCTGCGCAGCTCCTTATTTATGTAGGAGCTATAAATGTTTTAATAATTTTTGCTGTGATGTTTATGAATGGTTCAGAATATTACAAAGATTTTCATCTTTGGACCGTTGGGGATGGGGTTACTTCAATGATTTGTACAAGTCTTTTTATTTCACTAATTACTACTATTCCAGATACAGCCTGGTATGGGATCAGCTGGACTACAAAATCAAATCATATTTTAGAACAAGATTTGATAAGTAATAGCCAACAAATTGGAATTCATTTAGCAACGGATTTTTTTCTTCCATTTGAACTCATTTCAATAATCCTTTTAGTCGCTTTAATAGGTGCTATTTCTATAGCTCGTCAATAAGAAATCAACAAGTAATTCAAATCGAATTAACTAACACAAAAGCTATAATTTGTTAATTTGAATTACTTTTTTTTTTTAATCGAATAGAAAGGCTGTCGTTTTATATCGATCTATTACCAATCTATTTTCCTGTTTCATATTTGTTATTTGTTAGAATCGAGTCTATTCAATTATTGTTCAGATTAAAACGAATCAAAATTGATAAGGAGTTGATTAATGATGCTCGAACATATACTTGTTTTGAGTGCCTATTTATTTTCTGTTGGTATCTATGGATTGATCACAAGTCGAAATATGGTTAAAGCCCTTATGTGCCTTGAACTTCTATTAAATTCAGTTAATATAAATTTTGTAACATTTTCTGATATTTTTGATAATCGTCAATTAAGAGGAGACATTTTTTCAATTTTTGTTATAACTATTGCAGCCGCTGAAGCAGCTATTGGACCGGCTATTGTTTCATCAATTTATCGTAACAAAAAATCAACTCGTATTAACCAATCAAACTTGTTGAATAAATAGTATTCATTGTACCGGTGGAAAATTGAATATTTCGAACTAAGTTAAAATTAATAGATTTGAGACCTGTAAGGTATGATTGTGGTTGCAAAAACACAAGAAATCAAAGTATTTTGGTCCTTTTTGATAAAGAAATTCGGAAGAAAATTGATTATGATCATTCATTGATTCGTCCGGTATCTAACTTATAGGATTCATTTATACGTTAGTTTACTAGATCGAAAATTTATGACGTTCAAAATGTATAGATCCAATGTCACATTCAGTAAAGATTTATGATACATGTATAGGATGTACCCAATGTGTCCGGGCGTGCCCCACCGATGTATTAGAAATGATACCTTGGGATGGATGTAAAGCTAAACAAATCGCTTCTGCCCCAAGGACCGAAGACTGCGTTGGTTGTAAGAGGTGTGAATCCGCGTGTCCAACGGATTTTTTGAGTGTTCGGGTTTATTTATGGCATGAAACAACTCGCAGTATGGGTCTAGCTTATTGATACATTCCATAAAACTCTACTTGAATCCATTTTTCTTTTTTTTTACCGACAAAATCCGTGCTCAATTGAATTTTATTTTGAGCACGGATTTTTCTGGCCCAAGCGTATCTTGTCTTTACCACGAACCATTTTCCTTGTTTAACAATAATTGTGGTTTTGCCAATATTTGCAGGTTGCTTAATTTTTTTTCTTCCACATAGGGGAAATAGAGTAATCCGTTGGTATACTATATGTATGTGTATTTTAGAGCTTCTTCTAACGACTTATGCATTTTGCTATCATTTTCAACCAGACGACCCATTAATCCAACTAATAGAGGATTATAAATGGATCCTTTTTTTGGATTTTCATTGGAGATTAGGAATAGATGGACTCTCTATAGGACCCATTTTACTAACGGGATTCATCACTACTTTAGCTACTTTAGGGGCTTGGCCAGTTACTCGAGATTCTCGATTATTTCATTTCCTGATGTTAGCAATGTACAGTGGACAAATAGGATTATTTTCTTCTCGAGATCTTTTACTTTTTTTTCTCATGTGGGAGTTAGAATTAATTCCCGTTTATCTACTTGTATCCATGTGGGGAGGAAAAAAACGCCTGTATTCGGCTACAAAATTTATTTTGTACACCGCAGGGGGTTCTATTTTTCTTTTAATGGGAGTTCTGGGTGTCGGTTTATATAGTTCTACTGAACCAACATTAAATTTTGAAATATTGGCTAATCAGTCCTATCCCGCGGCCTTGGAAATATTATTTTATAGTGGATTTTTTCTTGCTTTTGCTGTCAAATTACCAATCATACCCCTACATATATGGTTACCAGATACCCACGGAGAAGCGCATTATAGTACTTGTATGCTTCTAGCCGGAATCTTATTAAAAATGGGAGCGTATGGATTAGTTCGGATCAATATGGAATTTTTTCCTCATGCTCATTCTCTATTTTCTCCTTGGTTGATAATAGTGGGCGCAATGCAAATAATCTATGCAGCTTCAACGTCTCTGGGTCAACGGAATTTAAAAAAAAGAATAGCCTATTCCTCTGTATCTCATATGGGTTTTATAATTATAGGAATTGGTTCTATCACGGATATGGGGCTCAACGGAGCCCTTTTACAAATAATCTCTCATGGATTTATCGGTGCTGCACTTTTTTTCTTGGCCGGAACAACTTATGATAGAATACGTCTTCTTTATCTTGATGAAATGGGTGGAATAGCTATCCCAATGCCAAAAATGTTCACGATGTTCAGTAGTTTTTCGATGGCCTCCCTCGCATTACCAGGTATGAGTGGTTTTGTTGCCGAATTAATAGTATTTTTTGGATTAGTTACTAGTCCAAAATTTCTTTTAATGACAAAAATCCCAATTACTTTTGTAATGGCAATTGGAATGATATTAACCCCTATTTATTTATTATCTATGTTACGCCAGATGTTCTATGGATACAAGATATTTAACGGCCCAAACTCTTATTTTTTTGATTCTGGGCCGCGAGAATTATTTCTTTCAATATCTATTTTTTTACCCGTACTCGGTATTGGTATATACCCAGATTTCGTTCTTTCACTATCAGTTGAAAAGGTTGAAGTTATCCTATCTAATTCTTTTTATAGATCGTTTTTTTATTGATAAAAAAATGAAAAAAAAAACGATAAGATCGTTTCCAAAAAGGTTCGTTGTACAATGAAAAAAAAAAGAAGGCTTTTTCTTCTCTTGTGTTAAGTAAAAAAAATAAATTTGAGCTAGAACTGGCGAGAGTGCCGCGAATCAAAGTCACGGGGCTCTCGCTAGTTCACACAAAGTGATATTCATATGTGTTGTATGCTTTTCTATTCCTATTCACAAGTATTAAGCTTTTTGAATTTAATTAGATGTTAATGTAAATGAACCATAACTATGTAACCCTATTCCTAATAGATTTACTCCAAAATAGCATATCCAAATTATAAGAAACCCAATAAACGCTACAATTGCTGAATTTGTACCCTTCCATTTTATATTTGTTTGAGTATGTAAATAAATTGCAAATATGATCCAAGTAATAAAGGCCCAAGTTTCTTTTGGGTCCCAACTCCAATAGGATCCCCATGCTTCGTTAGCCCATACTGCTCCAGAAAGAATTCCTATCGTTAAAAAGAGAAATCCTAGACTAATAACCCGATAACTCCAATAATCCAATTGTTGAATCAATTGCGACTTATAATAATTTATTGGAGAAAAAAAAGAAGTTTTTTGTAAAACATTTTTTCCTTTTCCTTCATTCATGTATTTGACTTTACCAAGTAAAAATGACTCATTTAAATTTAATAAACGGTTATTCGTAGAAAAAAATCTTCTAGTTTTTCTAACTGTAATAACTAGAAGTGATACTGATAATAATGATCCACATAAAAGGGCTACATATCCTAATATCATCATACTTACATGCATTATTAACCACTCGGACTGAAGAGCGGGTACTAATATTGTGGATTTGTGTATTTCAGTTAAAAGACCTGAGGTAGCAAATCCCTGGGAAAAAATAGCACTTGGGCTAATTATTGTGTTTAGAATATTTTTTTCTTTTTTGAAATATGGAACGATATAAATAAAAGAAAAACTCCATGAAAGGAAGATTAACGATTCATATAAATCACTTAGTGGAAAATGTTTTGAATAAATCCAACGAGAAATTAATAATCCTGTTATACACAAAAAGATCATTATCATGCCCTTTTCGGATGAATCATATAGTTTTATGATTTCATCGACAAAAAAGGTTATCAAATGAATTGTAATTAGAATTGAAACAGTCGAAAAAGAAATATGAGTTAATATATGCTCTAAAGTTGAAAATATCATAAAAAAAAGTTCCTTAATTATAAAATCGAAATCCGAAATTGAATTCATTATTATTCATTATAGGATCTATTTTATTTTTTTAGGACATGTCATGCCGCCACTCGGACTCGAACCGAGATGCTCTAGCACTGCTTCCTAAGAGCAGCGTGTCTACCAATTTCACCATAGCGGCTTGTCTTGACCCTATAATAGCCTATGAATAAGAAATCGTCTAGATTTAAGAATGCAATATTTTGTTGGAAAGATTCAAATTGATGAATACAAATTTCTTCAAATATGTACTTGAAGGTTCATTGTTTTAGTTTTATTGTGGGTTTTAGACTCTTCTCGACTGGAACTCTTGAGCAAGTTTTACTATGCATTAAGCCCCCCCCAAAAAAAAACATTTTTTTAAATTTACCGTTTTTGAGTTATTTGATTTTAATTGAAAAAAGTACAACCCAAAAATCAGTTTTATGAATGAACCAAAAAAGATTTTAAATTATTCAAAATTCACACCCATTTATCCAGAATATTTTCATTAAGTGTTTTTGCGTGAATTGATGGGGGGAGATATATGGGCTCTATATAAGAATTTATAGAAATTTAAAAGTAAGAAAGTTGTGCAAAAAAGATTATAGTACAAATAGGTTGATGGGAAAAAAAAAGTCCCGTTCTGGAAAGAAAATAGACCAAAATTTAAATTGAGTATCTTGTGTTTTTTTGTTAAAAAACTTTGTTTGAATTCGGTCTAAAGTAACCAGAAGAATTCCATTTCCTGGTGAATTAATCAATGGGAAATGGAATTGGGGAATTTTTTTTTTGAAACGGAAGCGTTCCGTTTTTTAGTCAGGTCGATTTATATTGTTCTAAGGTTTTCCGCTTTATTTCTTAATAACTTTTTTTTTTTATTTTATTTGTTTGTTGCACAAACAAACTTTTTGAAGTCCCGGTAGAAAGAGATTTCCCTAAAGAAAATGCTTTTAACGCCGCCCAATAGCCTTTCCTTTTCCAAAAATTTTTACGAATACGCTTTTTTGATGCAGAAGTACGTTTTTTTGGAACTGCCATTTAAATAAAATGAAGAGATTACTCATTCGTATAGCTGGATGTGAAAGACATCTATTGTTCAAAAAAAATCTGCGCTTTTCTAGATCATTTTTTTTTCTAAAATTCTAAAAGAATAGACTATGAACGATATGGTAAAATCTCATAAAATTTTTCTAAAAAAACGAAGAATATTTTGAGTAACTTGTCCAAATTTGACTTGAATTTTCAAATTAGAAGGAGACTCATAATTTTGTCTTTCATATGATTTGACCAATTGGAACTTCTTGATTTGAATATTTGCAATATTTACAAGAAATTCAGAAAGAATAAGTAAAAAGAAAAAAAAATGAAAAAAAAAATATTTTTATATTTAAGTTAGTGCATATTTTCATTTTTTTATTGACTCCTTTCAAAAGAAGTAAAATCCGATAAATCGGAAACAATTAATTATGAATTTTAATTTTCTTATGCAACAAACATATCAATATGGGTGGATTTTACCTTTCGTTCTACTTCCAGTTCCTATGTTAATAGGAGTTGGCCTTTTTCTTTTTCCGACAGCAACAAAAAATCTTCGCCGTATGTGGGCTTTTCCAAGTATTTTATTGTTAAGTATAGTCATGATTTTTTCAACTAATCTGTCTATTCAGCAAGTAAATAGCAGTTCTATCCACCAATATGTATGGTCTTGGACACTCGATAATGATTTTTCTTTAGAATTTGGCTGCTTGATCGATCCACTTACTTCTATTATGTTAATGTTAATCACTACTGTTGGAATCATGGTTCTTATTTATAGTGATAATTATATGGCTCACGATCAAGGATACTTGAGATTTTTTTCTTATATGAGTTTTTTCA